TGCTGCAAGCTCATTCACTATGTGATTATAACTTCATATCCGATTGTAATTTTTGAATATAAAATGAAAGGAAAAGAGTATTTATCTAGCATCTGTTTATCTTACTGTGTTTTTTAGGCTAACCTGCAATGTAACCAGACTATAAGTCACGATCATAATGTCTTGGAAAAAGACTCCAAAGGTTTGGAACAAAGTTCGCAGATGAAAGTAAAGAGGATCCAACAAATCTCTGCTAGCGTCCGAATCATCTCCCACTGACCGTCCTATCCTGTCCTGTCGTCCTCTTTGCTACTAGCTACACAAGACCTGTTAGTCTACTAGCTTGAGCACCAGCCTCTTCACGAAAACCTCTACTATGTATATAAATCTTTTTTACGAATGATATCCCCTGTTCTTGACCGAGAAAGACCAGCAGGAGATGTTCAAACCTAGGGGTTCGCCTAAAGGTTCGCTTTCTTTCGATTAGAGTGGAGTTGTCGGTGTGGAAAGGAAAATCTTGTTCTTTTTTGAAATGACATAATAGAAGAAAAGATTTGACAGGCTGATTTACGACTAATCTACCGGCTGAGATACTCCCGATCACTTTCAGCTCGCCTGGAAGACTTCCGCCCTATCTATCTATTCCCGCGCTTGGCTTTCATGATCTACGATCACGGTTCGCCTGCTAAAGCCCTTTACCTAGAGCTCTAAGCTCGCGCTGGGGTACGTACACTTCGTTTCAATGGATTGATTGGCTTAACGCGGACTCATAATAAACAAATAGGTGGGAGCCTTTCTAAGCGCTAAGCTAAGCCATCAGAAAGCCGGAAGGCATTCGGTGGCCCGTCAGGAAGAAAGGCTGGCTGCCCGGCTACCCACAAGTGAGAGTTGCCTGGCTAGAAGATGAACATGACAATGATCTAAAACGGAAAAAGAGATATTGATTCAGTTCACCGGTAAGGTCACAGACTTATTTGCGGCTCTTTGGAGTTTGAGATGCGATTCCCCTTGACTTAGGGGAAGTGAAGATCTTAAACCAATAGCAACAAGGGTGGTTTTTCACTATTTCACTAGTGCATAGAGTTCGCTTTCTTGCGAGACTACTACTACGCCCTCGTAGAGAGTAGATTCGGCTTGCTTCTCCGAGTCGGAATTCAAAACAAGCAAAAAGGAAAAAGGGGAGTTTAGAAAGCCTCAACTACGGGCTGTAACGCCCTCCTTCAAATAGGAAAGTTGTATTTCTCATTCACAAATCCATCTAGGATTGGGCTCTTTCCCTTTGCTTGACTTGAAGTTGAATCAATGCCTTCTAAAGTAAAGAGGAGATAGCTGGTCTACCGATCAACACGAAATCGAGGGACTTCCATTGACACTAGATCTGAGTTGGCTGGATTGATATAACCAATAGATATACTTTCGAAAGGCCTGCCCTTTGAGGGTGATTGATTCAAGGGTCATCAAAGTACTTTAGATAGAATATAACTTAAGTTTTCTACTATTTCAACCTCTGTGGGCTATTCCTTCTTTCTGTCCTCTTGTTTTTACCGATTAGTAGCTATTGAGCTACTGGGCTTATTTGGTCTATCATCTACTCGGCCAGCTATTGACCTAATTGGTCAAGCTCCTTCACTTATTGCTCGATCCGATCCTTTCTGTGACCCATGGTCCGGAAATGAACTTATTGTCTCTTCGTTTCTTGCCTTTGAAGTTCGGATATTCCGATGAAAGCGGATTCTCTTCCTCTCATCGCCCTTCCCTGTCGGATCGACTAGATGGGTCGACCCCAGAGAAGGGTTGATAGGAGAAGTCCTCCCCTAAGTTTGGTTTGTGGGTGGTAGTCTTACTGGATTGGTACCTCATTGAGCTGCGGTAAGTTAAGGTTTACCTCTCCACGGTTTTCCCTGTAGTTATGGCCCCAAAAGCGCTGCTCGCTAGTCAAAGGTAATTAGGTTCTGAGTTTTATTTACACCTGGGATCTACTGGCCCATATCGATAGAAAGCAAGAAGGGTAAGGGTAGGCGTTGTTTAGCTCAAAAGGGCTCAAGATAAGCATACCTTTGACGCAATCAATAAGGGCTCAGCTTTCGGTATCGATATGTCTTCTCTTCTTACTGCTTTTTTTTAAAGCTCGGTTACAATGGATTGGTTATGCATTTTTAGCCCCTCCACCAGTAAGGGGGCTAAAAACAAGGTGGTGATTAAACGGCCTATCTTAGCCTCTCTAGCTGCTGCCCCCGTTACCCATGGTGGGTTAGGGCAACTCGTTCGTTAGGTTTTGACTGGTTATGCTTCGCCGCTGGCGAGTATGCTTGCCTCTCATATAAGTCATTTTGAGAAGTCGGTCGCAAATATTCCCTCTTTGGTTGGCTGGACGGATAAAGGAGGGAGAGAGCACGGACTAATATCGGGGCATAGAGTCACCGGGGTAGGGATAGGACTCGACTACAGCTTGGTCCTTTATTCGATCCGATCCGGGCGCAGTTGGATCATCTCCATATCCAGTTCGACGATCGAGCTCCTTTCTCAGATCAAGACCTTGCTTGTTTGAGCTCAGTTGATGGACCAGCGGCTCACGGAACCACATGAACGCATTGCATTGCCCATCACCCAGCACATTGATCGGGACACATCAACTAAAGTGGCTTTTGAACGAGACCTACCGGCTTAGGGGCAGTTACTACTAAAATCAAATGGGTGTACCCGGAACGGAGTTCCGATCTCTAAATGGATCTGCTATAGCTACTCGATCTCGATCAAATGGCTTTGGATCTGTCTCTACATCTGGAATATCTCTAACAGGATATGGAACTCCATATCGATCTGAAACTGGAAGGGACGCTATTGGTGCTATCGGTACTGCTCTCGTTATCATCGGCAACTGACCGCTTTCCCTCTCACATCCTATTTCATGCATTTCAAGGGTTCCATCTAGGGATCTATGCGTCGCTTAGGCTGGTTCAATGCCCCGGGAGGAAAAAGTATTCGCTGGTCTTCGCTTGTAGAGTTGCATCACAACGGCTCTCTCCTGCCACCTTCATGTGGAAGGATAATGAATAAGGTGAGATCAATTAAAGTAGATGCTGCTTCCCTGGCTTGATTCCAGCTTCTTGTGACAGAACCTGGTAAGCTGACATGTTACTGGACAACCATCATCGAGCACGTTGACTCTACATATGAATTTTTCTTTTTCGTTTTCTTGTTCGATTGTTGAAACGTGGAACAATTCCTCTGCCATCTAATAGCGTAGCGTATAGTAGTCATAAGCAACTCAAAAAGCTCCTTCTTTCTTCCAGCTTTTCCCAGTTTATCAGATAAAAAAACTAAACCAATGAGAATACGAAAGAACTGGAGAAGCAAGAACGAATGCTTCGAGTAACACCTGTTGTCCCTGCCTCTAACACTCGTTACCTAGGCTCTCTTCGTTCCGCAGCGCAGGCAGATTCCTATTGTACGCCAGTATCTCTTTCCGGTTGGTCATCAGGAGAATTCGATGAAAATTCCTCTGAGGTAGGCTCAGAATCCTTCTCACGAAGAGAAGACAAAGACCCAGCAACAACAGAACCCACAGCTCGATTCATAGAAGAAGGGCCCAATTTCGAAGGGTTACTGACCTTAACAGACGAAAGGGGAGGGGCGGAAGAAGATGAGCTCGCCCTTAATGAATAGTCAAGGAGAAGAAGTAAAGGAAAGTTTCAAAGTGGAATTTCCCTAATAAATGGTCTTTGCAGATCGATGAATTTACGTCTGACATAGCTGTGAAAGTTAGCAATCCAATTTTCCCTCGTAAGAGCACATCTGGAATCATACTTTTTACGTTTTATATAGATGCAAAAGTGCATTTTCTCTTCTCGTATCTCAGTAGCTAAGAGTTCTATAGCTGTTGATGAGCTCTGAAGCCCCTAGGCAAAAGCTTTGTCCAAGCTCGTCGCAGAAGCCATGAATTTAGTACTATCCTCTTTCTTTGTCACCTCGGATTGGCTTGAGGATAATTTGCGTAGGCAGCAATTACATCCTTTTGTAAAGCATTACAAATGAAATGCCTCAAAAAAAAAAATAACTGAATCATCAAAGTCCTTAGCATTTCGATAAAGCAAATGCGCTACTGAATTTCCAGATCAAAGCACCAAGGAAACCTCAACATGTCTCAACCTCTGCAGCTCCTCTTCAAAAAGAGTAGATGCAACTTCCTAATTCCTACCTGAGAATTAATGAGAGATTTCAAGTCACCTTTTCATTCAGAGTGAATCTATAAAAAGAAGGAACTCTTTCTTTACTGAAAAGGCAGGCTATTGCATGAGAAAGAGCTTTAGTATGAGATATCCTCCCACACATCTAGAAGTTGAAACATCTGATTCTAGTCCATCTACTTCTTCTTCTATTGATTTTTGTGCTATATGCTTAAAAAAGGGAAGTCGGACTCCTTTTTCACTGGGAACAACTTCTGGTTTACTGAATCCAATACCTGTAGTGCCTCACTTGACGAAGCACCACATTGCATTCTTTTCTTCTCGAATACAATGCTTGCTTAAAAGCTATTGTCACAATTGAATCAGAATTAGCTGTATCAATGAAAATATCGTAAGATACGAAAGCTGTGCCACGAAGAGCGCTTTGCCCTTTCTATTTTCTATATAAGCTGCACTACGCCGAATGATAAAGATTTCCTTATTATAGATAATAGTAAAGATTACCTTATCTAATAGAATCTAAGAAATCTAACTGCACTGACCATAGTAGCTCGCATCCAATGCACTCAACCAGTACGGTATACTGAACCACCAACCAAATCTCAACGACCCTAACAATAACAACTAACTCTTCGACTTTGAATTCCCATCAGAAGCTAAGAACGGTAAGCCGTCAGGTCAAAGTACGTATTTGAGGATTGCCTCTCCAATCATGTGGGGGATGTCCAGACCAAAGTACCGACCCAAAGGTGATATGGATATAAATAAAGGAAGCTAGCAGCACGTCAGAAAGAAACTGAGCTGAATAGCTACCTGCTGAAAGGAATACAGACAAGCATTGAACCGTAAAGTGCTTCGACTGACGGGGAAGAAAGAGACATTCATCTGTATTGTCAGAACAGATCAACGAAGGTATACCGTGCCACCGGGGGTGACGAGAGCGCGTCGTACTGTGTGGAGGAAGGCAAGATAGCTCTACCCATGCCATCCAGTCGAGCCCCAACCATTAACCTCAACCCGCACTCAAGAATGCTCATATATAGGAAGCACCCATGTTTTTCTTTGGCTATACAGACAGTAGTTATAAGCAACTATACGTAAGCCGATTTCGCACATCACATAACCGAAAGAGGTCGGAATTCGTGTAACTCAGGAAATGGGACAAAACCATTTTGGAATGAAGTGGGATTTCCTTCTGTTTGAAAGAACTTCCTTATGTCTTATGTTAACAAAGTGGGAGCCGAGTGCTTCGTTTGATGGAAGCACGAGGTGAGCTGCAATACTTTATTCTCTTCCTCTATAAACCGAAAACCAATTTGACGATAGGAGTATCGCTTAGGAGTAGTTGAGTATAGTAAGATCTTCCAACAAGAGCTAAGAGTCCAATGGGGAAGGGTTAAGTTAAGGATTGATCCTCGAGCCGACTTCGGCTGCAAAAGAGTTTTCCTATACTATATATACTAGTCAGGGAACTAGGAAGAGGACAAGGCATATAGCCTATCTATATAAGAGAAAATGGCAAGACATTGGAAGATTGACATGAGAAGCGGAAGCAGAAAGCCCACATACATGTACCAGGGATGAAGTGTCTGGTTTGATAGAACCAGGGGCATGCTTTACGTCTGCCTTCAGCAAGTACATAGCTAGAAAAAAAGGTATATAATATGAAGTAACTAGCCAAGCTCTAAGATTATCAGTCGATTCTATAAGCATAAGAGCCGATTTGGCATAAGAGAAAGAATAAGACATGGGATTGGGAATTTGTAACTATGTAATCGAGGGGCGCGAACGAATAGACTAAAGTAGTCCTTTTCTTACATAAGCTTTTTCTTACCAGTCAAGTAGTACAACAGCTGAAATACTACCTAACTTAACAGTGTTTGCATCGGTCCATACAGCTGAGATTACTTGCTGTAAAAGCGGTGGGGAGAATTCGAGAGAGAGAGTCGGTGTTGTTCTCTTTAAACACTCCCCCCTCAACACTGACTCTTTTTTGACTTCATTCTTGTAGTTATGCCGAGCTGTCTCTGGAATTCCTCGAACTTTGTAGTACTTAGCCCTTTAGTGAAAAATATCCGCTACTTGATTACCAGTGTAAATTTTCTCCATAGATTTTTCCTCTAAAACCTTTTCTCGTACGAAGTGGTAATGCACTTCCACGTGCTTTGTTCTCGCATGAAAGACTGGATTTTCTGCCATGCGAATTGCTGACTGATTGTCGCAATGCAGTGACACCGTATAGTCAACAGGCTGGTGAATATCCTTCATGAACTGCATCAACCAAGTACTTTCCTGAGCCGCCATAGCTGCTGCTCTATACTCCGCTTCTGTGGTTGACAGTGACACCGTCGGTTGTCTCTTGCTGCACCAATAGACTGCTCCTAAACCAAGCCTGAACACGTTTCCAGTTGTTGATCGACGCGTGTCGTGATCACCAGCATAGTCGGCGTCACAATAGCCAACTATCTTACACTGTTCTCCTTTCTTATACAGAAGACCATAGTCAAGTGTTCCTTTCATGTACCTCAATATTCGTCGAAAGTGAGGTTTCTTTGGATTTTGCATGAATCGACTAACCACTCTAACTGCATATGCGATGTCGGGCCTTGTCAAGTCAATTAAAGAAGTCAAATCCATCCTTTTCTTTCTCAGGAAAGAGAAAGAAAACAAGGAAAGCAAGTTAACGAGCTTTATCTCACCTGTTATAAGCGCAAGCAGTAAAGGAAGAGTATCTCAATCCGGCGCAGGAAGGTGTCTTTCTTAAGGTCAGAAAGAAGGCAAGCAAGTTCCATTCTTCCCTCAATACTTGTGTAATAGCTTCGTGAATAGAAAGGTGGAAAACCGGCCTTTTTTATACTGAGTGGAGAGGATATTCCGACGGGAAGAATAAAAAAAAACCATACTCCGGAAAGATATTCGCTTTAGCCAAAGCCGGGACCGGGGTAGAGAGATTTTATATGGGCCGTGTGAGAAAAAGATTGAGATAGGAATAGGACTCGCCATAACCCGATGTTAGAGTGAAGCAAGCATTCCCTGAACATTGATCAAATGCATTCTGTAAGATAATTGGCCAGGATTCCCCAAGCCAAACCGGACTGAATTCGATTGTCGCATATAAGCTGTCTTTTAATGAGAGTATATCGCATTAAGATCCATATTATGTCCTTGTAACTTAACAACAATATTTGAATAAATCATCATAACAATTTATGAGTACCCGGGACTACAGCTTCATTAAAAACTAAAGTTAAGATAATACACCCATAAGTACAGCAAGTTTTTTACCCCTTCTCGGTGTTGGCTCTACCCGGTGGATCAATAATGATCCCTATCTCTTCTTGTCGATGATGAGCCGGGAACCTGTCCTTTATAACTCTAAGGCGTGTACCTATTATCGAGTAGCTCATTGAAGAGATAGCCAAGCCAATCGGAATTTCCCACCGGTAAGGGTGTACGCCCAATATAATATTAGGAAATGACTGTTTGATTCATCTCCCTAAAGGGGGAGAAATGGTATATGTACTTTTATGCTTGAAAAAACACGTTCGTGAAGGTGGTACTAGATAAGATGGTTCCAGATGGGTCGCACAGCTTTATTGGTGATATGGTGGGGGAGCTGAAAAGATAATGGGCTGAGGTCCCATGCCTAGTGAACTAAAGATAAAGAGTCCAGTGACATCTTCAAGTCAACGAGTTAGGAGCTAATCTCTTTAGTTTAGGAGTTTAGGTTTCTCATCCTCGGTAACAGCAACAAGACCACTAAAGCTAGATCCGACTATTGCTCCTTTCGGTGATAAAGACAGAGTTATTGAGTTTCCTACCTGGGTATCAATGCCTATTATATAGATGAGAATATCTCCTTTAACTCAAGCAAGAACAGCTTAGCCCTCGGCTGAACTCACTTAATTGAATCCCAGGAGGAGAAGATAAAAGAAATTCATTAAAGAAAGAAACCAGTTAATCTTGACCTACGGAGAAACTTAATTCATGTCTTTGAGTGGAAGGTTTAAGATTTTAGAATGCAGTTAAAAGAGAATATTCTTAATATGCCTACCGGTGAGTTAATAGGCAGTTCTTAGATCTCTTTAATGAATTTATTATTGGTGTTATTCTTTGTGGTAGTGAGACCAATATTCAAGAAGGGGAGTCGGACCAGGACAAATCTTTGTAGTTGCACCCATGGGTTCGGTGTTGACGAGCCTGAGACATCATCTTTTCTGGAGTCTCCCTAGCGTTGGTGCCTTCAGTAGTACCGTCCTTGGCTGTAAACAAACACATATAGAAACTTCACTGTGATAGATCAATAGTAAAGGTTAAGAGAACTTTATCAATTGAATTGATTGGACCACATACATCTCTTTTGACTAGTCCCATTATTTAGAATAGTGGTTTAGTCTCAAAATCCTTTTCTTCTAGGTCTCTGCCGGCAAGATGTCCAATTTCGGAAAGATGTCCGATTGCGATACACAATACAAGTCATTAGCTATAGTCGACTACGTAGGCGCTTAGAGAGGGGCAGAGGTCCCAGAATCAGAGGTAGTAGCAGCAGCAGTAACACTGTACATCAACAGGTTCTATCCCGATCTGCTTTCGGTTAAGTAATCTGTCACTATTTATTAGATTTCGTTTGTCAACCGTTCATGCTTTTACGCTTTGTATCGGAACTCCGAATTTTCTTTCTTTCGACTTTGTTCTCTGTTCGTGTCGGGTACTCGCTCTGCTAATTGGTATGATAACCAGTAAAGGTAGGGAACATAGTCATCTTTTCCAGAGCACCTTAAACCGTAACAGCAATACAAAGGGATATGAGCAAAAAGGCCTTGTCACGAGCCGGGATCGAACCGGCGCTTTCCGGATGTACAGGTCCGGATGTCAATCCATTTATGATCATATCAGACAAAATGGAAATTAGGAAGAAGTATAGGATACCCCGGTAGGGGCTTTCGCCTTCACCAAAGAATCACTTAGTAGTGTAATTCGAAGATCTTTCCTAATGGATGATGAGTATTGTGCTGTCATGATTCAAATGGTTCTTATTATGTTGGGGAGGTGCCGCCGAAGGTTGTTTAATGTACCATCTGTGCAGACTAGTTGCCCTTCAGGGGAATCTCGAATTGGCTCTCATTCCTGCTTGAATTCAAAGGCCAATCAATCTTATGAAAGAGCCCTGCCTCGGGTCGGATCTCATCTTACTAGATGAAGGAAAGGCTAAGAGCGCATTCTATGCCTAGTGGTTTTGGGAAATGGGCAATCAGTTAACTGTCAACCCAGAGACCTTTTGGTTCGCTAGGCCCCTTACTCTTAGAACGGTTTACACATGCCCTCCTACTGCTACTTTGAATCTGAAGGAGGCTTACAGCCCTGCTAACTCGTTTAAAGAAAGTCAACCCATGCACCAATCGACGGTTCCGAGTTCGTTCTATTAAAAGAAAAGGTCGCCGGATTTTCACTCTGTCGGGCGATTCCTCTTTGAGCGATTTGGCTTGGCCACTGCCACTAAAGAAAGAGTTTTCTTTTGACCAAGATAACGAGCTAGCCACAAAAGCGACCACTGAAAGAAGGTAAACCGAAGCAGACAAATGAAGTCGAATTGGCCTAGCCTAACGGTTCTATAGCCTCTACCTCTCCTGGGGTTCAAGAGTTGCTTTCAGAGCCCTTGATTGAGATCTCCGTCTCATCACGAACTCATAAAGACAGCAATCAACTTCTCTTTTCTATTCTTTGGCAGATTACTTTCTCCAGGAAGAAAAGGCACATTGTTGTAAGGCGTTTGAGATCAAGGATCTGGGAACTCTGAAGTACTTCCTAGGAATAGAAGTTGCCCACCCAAAAAGGGGATCTATCTTTCCCAGAGGAAGTATGCTGTTGATCTTTTGAAGGAGACTTGTTTTTGGGGAGCCAAGCCTGCTGATACCCCGAAGGAAGAAAATCATCGTCTTTGTTCCGATCAGGGAGAGTTCCTAAATGATCCCGGTATGTATAGAAGACTTGTGGGTAGACTTATCTACTTGACTATCACCAGACCGAATCTTGCATATGCGGTTGGTGTCTTTAGTCAATTTATGCACTCTCCACCTATCCCTAATCTCGAAGCTGTACACAGAATTCTGCGGTATCTTAAGTCGTCTCCTGGGGAAGGGATATGCCTCTAATAGACATCTTCTTGTTTTCTGCCTATGAAGATGCGGATTGGGCCGGCTCACCGACGGATAGGAGGTCTACGACTGGATACTGCACATTTTTAGGTGGAAATCTTGTGACGTGTAAGAGTAAGAAGCAAACAGTTGTCGCACGGTCGAGTGCAGAAGCAGAGTATAGAGCAATGGCTCACACTGCTTGTAAGCTTATTTGGCTGAAAACCTTACTAAGTGAGCTTGGAGTTGAGGTGGTCTCATCCTAAGAGAATGTTCTGTAATAATCAAGCAGCAACTCACATTGCCTCTAATCCGGTTTTCCATGAGCGAACAAAGTCGCCTTACCTTATTATTAGTTATTAGAGAAGGGTATTTTGTTCGTGAAAAGATAGCCATGAAAGAAATTTCTACTCCATATGTGAAGTCTGAAGACCAGTTGACTGATATCTTTACTAAAGCTATTGATCCACATTGGCCGAAGAGCCCGAAACCAAGCCGGAAAGGCATAGGACGATCTCAGAATCCGTGTTATGCCGCCTTCGATGTTCGATCGTTAGCTGCTTAGACCACTCACCTAAGCTTACTTAGGAGTTGTATGCAGATCTTTCAGGTACACTTATTTAATACAAAAATGACAAAATCCAAAATCTCCAATGCTTTAGCAACATCGGTAACAAAATCCGTAACAAAAGAACTCTTGCAAAAGAACAAGGCCGAAACAACAGGAGCAGCAAGAACGAACGCTTCTCCGTATTCGACCATGAAATCAGCCTTAGCTCTATACATGACACGTAAGGAACCCTTCCTTTCATTAGCAACAGGAGGACAAAGATACATCCTTTAAATGGCCAGAAAAGGTGGCTCTAAAAGTCATATCTCTTCTGGTCATATTCATATCGGCCATCCTTCTCTCTTCCGCTGATCGGTTGATTCGGGCGGTCATCTCTTGCCAATGCCTCTGGCCGACTTGGTCGTGGCTTCGAACTCTGGTCAGGCGTCATAAGAACGCTGAGAATTCCGTCATCAGGAGACGCAGGCCGTGTCATCGGGCATTAGAGCTACATTCGGAGATCTGGGTGAGGAGGCGTCGTAGCATAACGGAACTGAGTTCCTTATTGCTTGCCCTGCCTTCTAACTGTAAGGGTCAGAGGCAGATCTATGCTATATCCCTGGCAAAGGCCAATTCTATGATCCATCAAGGGCTTCAGCTGAATATACTATGCTCAAGCTTTCATTATGCCACCTAGCAGCAAGCTCCAAAAACGCCTTAGCAGGAAGAACTGCCCTGCCACTCGCTCACTTGCCTAAGCTCGCTTCGTTACTTTAAGACTTTCTCTGCAGAAAGTTCTGGTACAAATAGATTTCAAATGATGAACTCTGGTCAGAAAGAAGGGTCAATTGCTCGGGATAAGGAAGGTGGGTAGATAGTCAAATAAGGGATGCATTCAACCTCATTGGGTTGATATTCACCTTATCGGTCTCTTTCATCTCCATACCAACTTTCCCTACCTCACCGCCGGCGGGTGCACAAGAACCGAATTCCTCAGATTTAGGTTGAAATAACCAGGCTGCAACAAAGTCAGTTTTAAGGAAAATGTAGCCCTCGGTTAGAGCGCTTTACCTATAATTTATTAGAAGAGGGTCCGAAGGAGGCTCAGCTGGTGGTATAGGATAGGATGAGCTAACTGAAGCAGTGATGAGCTCTTTATCGATCCGGTTTAGAGGAAAGAAAGTAGAAAGATAGGTTTAAGATTGGCTCTCTATAGTTAGATTTAGGAAAGCTCAATATCTCCATGAACCCTTGCTGCAAAAGTCATGCTTTTCAATCATAGAAGTGAAAGTTCCGATTCCATCCAGTGAACCGATTCAATCCATTCCAAAAGCAGAAGGGAGTGTTCTAGTGGGGAGGAGAATCTCATTTTGTATAGGCTAAGGTCTACACCAGTGATGTTAAGCGGACCTGACCCCTAAAATAAAAGGAATTAGTAAAGGAAAGATGAAGTAGTGTGAGACGAATGAGATCTCTGTATTGATTGGGGCAGGCAAGACCTGCTGTCCAATGCTTTCGCTTCAGCTAAAGAAGGAAGAGTCAGTTATGTGCCCTTTCGCCCGGTAAGATGAGTTTACCGCTGTTCCATATAGATTACTCTTTAAGTAAGGTCTTGATTTGACAGGAGGTTGACTGGGCGACTATTTATGATTCCCTCCGGTAAGAACAATGAACACGGATCTACCAGCATTTGCAAGACAAGAAGTGAAAATCTCAGTGTTTGGTCTTCACAACGAATCAGTTGTCCCCCCAACGCTTAAGGAGAGATTTTTGTAGAAAAGAAAGGTGTATGTCATGGGCCCTATTCTCTATTTGCCAGGCGAAGGTAAGTCTCTTTCATCTGTTTATTCTTTTTTTACATTGAACAGAGATTTTACCGACTCGCACACGGGCAGCGCTCCCGAAGCGAGAAAGGGGATTGGCTCACCGGCAGCGGGCGCTGCGTCAACAAGGCCCTTGGGCTACTTAGATCTGATAGAAAAAGAGCTTGAAGCGCCATCCCTTTATTAGAAGAAGTCGTAAAGAGAGGGGACATGCTACAACCTTAGTCGTACTACTGGTTCAGGATCTAAGCTAAGCCTTGAAGAACTTGCGCTACTTCTTTGCTTTTCCTTTCGTCAATCACCAACATAGAAAGATCTTCTCGTGGGGGGCGCCATCAGTACTCCCTCTTCTAAATAACTAGGTCTCCTAAGACGGCTTAGTACGCGATTTAGCAACCCAGTTCTCCACACCACTCTTCACAGCTACGCGCCTTGTTTTGTTGGTCATATTGGACTCAGTAAAAAGGGAAAGATATGGGGGCCCAAAAAACAGAGTGAGAACTAGAACAGGCGGAGAAGGAGCTTTCACTATTTGAAAAAAGAGATGAATAGGCGGAGCTGAACAAGGACCTTCCTTCCTTAAGGAAGGAAGGTGCTGATATAGAATAAGTGCTGGGCATATATAATATAACCAAAGATCGGAGTAACCGCCTCCCGATAAAGCAATTGTAGAAGCTCCATCTCCAATTAATGTAGCAGCTTATAACATCCCCCTCGGGTGACTGAACTACCAGAATTCCTTACAACTCGTGCCCCATAGCCTTTCTCTTTGGCTATTCTAGCTCTCAACATCTTTCCCATCTCTCCTTCGCTCTTTATGGCAACTAGTGAAATGTAAGCTAGATTGCCCCTTGGCTTTGGGTTGGGATACGTTGAATCCGTTCTGCTGAGTTCTATTTTCACTACTCCTTGCCCCTGCCCTTTCATCTTTCTATCCGGCTAGAGAGTTGGATAGATGTTTTGGCTTTATCCTTTCTGGGTTCCTAGCCCAAAGGTTCTAGGGTTCGAGAGAGAATTCTTACTATAATAGTTGGAAGGTAATCAAATCAGTAGAATAGAATGCTGCTTTCCGTACTATCGGTTGTTCACATTCAAGCATTCGTTCGTTCAGAGTCGGCAAGGGGAATCAGAGAAAGGGCAGTTTAGTCAACAATCATGACCATGGGAACATTTGTTCGCTTTCTAGGTACCCCCGAATCTACTAGTCATCGCCTTTGAGCTGGGAAATTACCTGGAGTCGGCTATTCCTGATTCAGCAAAGGAAAGAAGCCTTGATCCCAAGACTAGCTGCGGATTGGATTCTTCCTTTTATCCGGACTGACTCTAATCGTGATTTTTACTCTATTACTAGCCTCTGTCGCAATAGAAATCGAGAATAGAGGTGACTTCGCTACCTTTCTCGGTGAAGAATATTCATTTCTTTCCAGCTTTGGTCACATAGGCTTGAACCACTCCGTTATCCATGTTCCGGATCATTCGTATCCTCATCCTATTCATCTCACCAAAACTCGTAATAAATCATCATTTCCAACCATCCTGTTACAGGGAATCTTTGGATATCAGTTCGAAGGGAGTGCCGAAAACAAAAAGTAAAGTAGCTCCTACCTAAAGGAGCATTCGCCTTTTTCCGAAAATAAGGAAGAGGAAAGAAGATGCTCGACCGATAGGGAGAGGAATGGAGTTGTGAGGTCTGAGGTCAACGGTAATATGTCACCCTGCTTTAATGAGGGTACTCTTTCCATTAGGAGCTTCCCCCAGCTAAACAAATATGCCTTCATCCGTTTTGACCATCTTCCGTTCTTTCGTTTTAGAATGAAATTACTTTTGCAAAATTGCCCGTTTTGCGAAACAGATTTCGCCAGTGCTAGACTGAGAACTATAGAAGCGAAATAGACCGAAAGCGTATTTACCTACCTACCCTACCCGTATTTCTTTTTTATACCTAACAAGAAAGTAAAAAGCAGGTTCCTCAATATAGATCTTTAGCCACGCCATTGAGTAGCTCTCCGCATTCGCATGGGCTGGTGACATGATGAGAGCTACAAACGCGGTTTATAAAAGTTTCTTTCTTGAATGAATCTCGTAAGATACCCATTTGAGATCTGGTGCACAGATAGCTGACCGAGGTTTCCAAGCAAGGATGCCGGAACCAACCCCCGCCAGGCAGAAAATTAAAGAATCAAACAAACCTCTAAAACAAACCGGATATCCCTCCAAAATGAATATACGATTCCATCTATAAAGCGAAAAGATTTTATCCGGAAAGTTTCTTGGTTAATTTTCGGGAATCCAGACCTTCTATAGGGCGAGCGCTGTAAAGCAGTTCTTCTTACTCTTCCTTTAGCTATCTTGAAAGGGAGCTCTTGAAGTCAATTTGGTAAAAAGATAAAACATTGTGATAAGAAATATGAAAATATTCGGAGTAATTAAAAAAAAAAGGTTATTAAAATTAATAAATGAAAGACTGAAACATAAGGACAAAGCCCGATCCTTTCATCGGCGCATCGCATAATGGGGCAACGCGGACAGAAGAGTGAATGCAGTGAGGGCCCATTCTTTTACTTACAATATCTGCAGTCAGTTCCTTGTTCCATTTGCTGCCATCTCCTTATCTTTCTTTTGTGAGAAAGTGGTGAATAAAAATCCGCAGCTATTGAAGAGGGTCTTCTTGGCTTACTGTATTTCCTTACAGATGCTACATAAGCGCTGTGCGATAAGGGTTGTTTTAAGGACATTTCCAGACATTCTCCTTGTGGAATAAAGGCTGGTAGAATGGGCTACAGATGGAGGAGAGGGGGGGGAAAGTCGAGGAAGCGCCTTTTCTTTTCTGCGTTATGTAAATAGAGGGCCGGAGGAATAAGTGCAAGACCCTCAACAAAAATTGATTAAGATGATTGATAAAGTGTTATCAGATCGCTAGAAGTTGAGAATCCGTAAGCAGTCGACATCTTAAAAGCCGAATTAGTAAATAAGACGGCTAGTGTTATGGCCCCAATCAAGACTGCACCCGTCTTAGGCTTAACGAATGGGGACTCATGCAGCTAACTTTTTAAAGCTTCACGAGTTTCTTTTTTCCCCCTTTCGGATGCCTCGAAGTAATTTTTTTTAATAACTTCTTTATTTTTAGCCCATGTGAAGCAGACCGTCAGCCAAATAAATAAGAAAGATATGGCGATAACGGCCCACATCAGTCTGGTCGCACGGTTTTACTCTCTCCCTGCGTATACCCTACCCTCTGGGCCGAGCGTATAAGAGGTTTGTTTGGGAAAGAGTGGCTGAAAGTGGGTCATTTTCATCCGGGACGTGGTAACATTTCGCCCTTCATTCGGATCCCGAAATTCCATTGAGGGTCACGAAGCCCAGAAGCTTGTAGATGAGTCCTTTATTCCGAATGGCTAGTTTTTTTAGTGAATAGTGAGTCGTTCACCTACTTGCACGCTTCCTAGAAAGCACGCTATCCTTTCTTTGCCCGCTACCACACGGACCGGCTCCCCAGGTAAAGGGCACTTAAACGCTCTGATCAAGAAGTCAAAAAGTAAAGCGGCGATACGGCTTGATGTCTTAAGCCAAAAGGATAAAAAAAGGCAATGTTACAAGGGTCAAGCGTACCTATCGTTCGAGAACGTGATCAGGCGGAAGCACGCGCCGAAAGATGCTCAGGCCAAGTAAATAAGTGGGTTCCTTCTTTTCTTACCCTTACATAAAAACGTCGTCTTCACGGAATTTGTCATCTGAATGACCGAAACAAGGAGAGCCGAACTATGTTTGTTTCGGGATCGGAAAGGTCGGCCAATCAGGATCAAAGATGACTGCCTGTAGCCATGGAGGCTACAGTTAGAAGACCCGCCTTTCAGAAAAGATAGACACAAGGTTGCTTGACTAGCGGAAACGGTATCTTCGTACGGACTTGACAGCTTCAGCGTACAAGGACGGGGGCTGAGACCAGAACATAGAACACACCACCATAAGTCTCAGGAGGGGTCCGTGGTTGGAAACACGTTCCAGTTCCTTACCTATAATTACCCAGTTAGACTCCTTACCCCAACCAATACCATGAAAGTCCTACCTTACCATAAAACTACCAAAATAAAAAAGCCCCCAGAATCCAATAAAAGTGGGAAGTGCAAGCCCGAATGAAAAAACGAACTAAAGGGGGTTACCTATCCTTTTATAAGTCACCTGGCATACGCCCCAGCCCTGATTCGAACAGGACAACAACAATTCCAGGAGACAGGCGTCCTGTCTGCTGAGCGAGCCGAGAATCCGTTTTTTTTGATCTGGACGGAGAGAGGTTCCAATAGCTGCCTTGATTTTGAACGAGTTCTTTCGTACAGTTCTGATACAGAACTAACTCACTAGTATGGATGGGCCCGAATGGTATCCTCGAGTGCCTCTGAGGGGCTTCTAGTCCTTCCTTCTTGACTCGTTTCGCAAGGACGAAGTTAATTCCAATGATTCTTTGGCCCCAGGCCTCGCCGGTGAACTCGAGGTTGCTTGCAATACTAGCTTCAGTTCTTTACTAAGCCTCAATGGGAGTGGGTCGCCCCCCGGAAACTCGCAGAGTCAATAGAAAGAAGCTCAAGCGGACGGCCCCAGCTTCTGACTCTCTTAAGCAGGCCGTCGTATTTTGGGGAGGCGACTCCCGAAGCAGGGAGCCACTCCTAGATCAGCAGAATTAGATGAACGAGCTAAAAGTACTATTCTTATGACCTAAAACAATCCCTACCAAAAAAGAAAATGAAAGCTGCTTGCCGGGATGATCGCCGCTCCACTACTGCTTACTCTGTTTTCTTGGGCACCAATCTTATCTCTTAGGGCACAAAGAAGCGACTGTGTCCAGGTCTAGCGCCGAGGCCGTAAAGCTCTAGCCGTCACCGCATCTGAACTCCTATGGCTTTCCTACGTGCTTTGCGATCTGGGTCTTCGTTTCTCTCTCCCTTCACTTCTATACTGTGACAATATCAGTGTCCCCCTTTACTCCATAGGGCTGTTTACCCGGTCTTCTTCCATGCCGGAATGAAAGATGTCGAATTTGATTATCACTTCGTTCGGGCGAAAGTTGCTCGTGGCGATCTTAAGGTCCTTTAGTGCGGACAGACAATCAGACGGCGGATGTGTTCACTAAAGGACTCTCTTGAGATCCTTCTTTCTGTGCTTTCGCTTTAACTCCACCCGAGCAAACCGTACTTAACTTACTACTTAGTTTAATTCTCCCACCTTATCTTATCTAAGTAAATACGGAACTCTGCCCTTTCCACTTCACAAGAATGGGATTCGCCCCATAAGATTGTGCGTCGATTTAGCAAACCAATTCTTAAAAAAGCCCGTCTCAATAGCTCAGTGGTAGAGCAGTCAATGATTAACTGACTGGTCGTAGGTTCAATTCCTACTTGATAAGAAATGAATTAAAGAATTAGAAAAAAAAGGCTTCTTTGCCTTGGAAAAGATCAGACTCTTTATTCCTTCAACATAGGTAATGCCGACAGTGGCAAGGAGTTTCTTCTTAAAGAAGATCTGCTACGCTTATGCCTGATAACCCGAAAACTGTGGTTATTACGGACGGTGAAATAGCTGCTTCTTTTTCTCTTCCTCCCCTCGACCTCGCGCGACTTCTCTCCCTTTATTTAGAGAACCGAGTGAACGCAGAATCCTAAGCGGCCTTTCGGCTAGCACGTGGAATCTTCTTCTTTTAAGATAGAACCAAACAAGAGCCGTTCTCCTTTGAACCCTGTTCATGTGAAAAAGAAGAATAAGCCGTCTTTGGTCTTCAGTGAAATGACATGGATCCCTTTAATAAGAAGTAAGCTAGAATCACTCTACCTTGACCCCCGAGGGGAGACAACTCAACTCAATAGATAGAGTAAGTGTCCTATTGGCTAGGGGTCAGGAACGGTAATAAGGCTAACGTTCGACTAGTAGCTTTCACGTGGCGAATCGGTATGTATGAAGTTTCTGTGATCACTTTACGGCATTCTATAAGCTTTCTTTTTCACCGGACAGAGTGAGAACTGCTCAGCTTGCTTGCTTTCTGGAGAGAGGTTGAAATCCTGGCTAACTAAGAGATAGAGTCGTCCTTTCTCTTTCTAACCTTTGTAGATTCGCCCCGCGGATACGGAATGGCTTAAGTCGAACTAGTCCGGTATCGACTTGGATGTGTTAATATAATCATCCTAACCCATTCCCATTTACAAGAGTGTTAGGAGGTATTTCGCTTAGCTCAGAAGGATTCAACAAAGAGCAGTGATACACTTACCCAAAGCAACTTAAGGGATAGTGAGCTTGGACGACACTAGGGAAGAAATTCCAGTTTTTTCCAAAAGCATGTCCTTCTAGTCGATTCCCTTTCTTTTCTATCAACGAGGTCAGTCCAGAGTGCTTACACTATTGACGAGGGAGTAGGCACCTAATAACAAAGTTAACCGGTCTATTCTCTCCGTAAGCAAAGGTATAACTAAAGGGATTTGTATTCCTTCTTAAGCGAGCCAGGTCTCTGCGGGATTGGCCTCATTGGATTTGGTTGACCATGATTTTGGAAATGATCCTTCCAGGAAATTAAAAAAGCTGATCGGTCGAAAATCGTTCCCTGCGCATTAAATAATAATAACAATGTTCATCCAATAGCAAACCCTATTTTATTTTGAAACCTTCTACTAGATTTATATTCAAGATTCAGGCCTGTCTCCACCATAATTTGAAGTTGTTCGCTTGAACAGAAGGCGCAGCTTGGTTAGACCCAAGATCGATAAGCTCGAGTCCCTCAGAGAGGGCAAGGCCTGGGGTTTCAACCGGGGTCGCAACTAGGATAGCTTCCTCAACCCGAAGGACCAGGAAGATCGTTAGACCTAAGTTTACACGGGCCTCCATCGTTTAACACAGACCCACGAGCTGCCGTTGCCGGCGAACCAGCTTTACGACCGGCCTCCAATAGCAGGTCAAACTAATCTCTCCGATAGACATGCAAGCTTCTTCGTCTTCAGAATCCTTGCAGTATCTTCCCCCTCCTCACCGATGCTATTTCCTATAGCTGAGACAGATATCCGATACCTGATGGAGCGAGCTAACCTATCAGCTAGGCAGTCCAGTTCTTGCTGGTATTGGCCCTTTCTTCGGAGATGGGATGAGGGACTGGAGCGGGTAGGGCTTCCTTTCCAAAACAGGTCTCTGTCTTCGAGATGAGACTGGGCAGGCGCATTTGGCATCTCCTAGCAGCGGGAATGACTCCTCAATTTGGGCATCCACTCAAATTCAAGCCGTGGCAGCTGTTCCAACTAATCCCTACTTTTTGCGGTCTCTCCTACGATAACTAGAAAGAGCTACTTCTTCGAGCTGGGTGGGGGTCGAGCCCCTTCCTATATCTATGTCTGGAAGACAATCCCCACCACTTCAGTCAAGGCTCTGAAAGAGATCTCTGTTCCCGATTCAGTTTTAGTCATGGTAGAAACCATAGATGAGAAAAGCAGCGAGCACGATTTCTTATTAGAAAAGGTTGCTTACTTGGAGATGGTGAATCAGGACTTCGATCTGAAGCTGGACGGAGTGAGCCCTTAACGTATTCAAAGAGAGCGATCGGCCAGTCAAGTTGGAAGATTGTCTATGAATAGGGAAGATGAGCTTGCTTCACTGATATCCTCGCTTATGAGATGGAGGTTCCGAGAAAAGGAATTTGAATTGGACACTAACTGAATCTTTCCTGAGTGAATGACTGGTTGGGTCTTTTATGCCCTAATCTTTTTGTTGACTGGGTTGAGTACGTGTTGAAGGGGCAAGTTTATGTACTTTCTATATTCTTATGCGTGCTTAATGGCATTTTTTGTATCTTTTTATGTATGCGATTGATAAAATCGTAGCTGAACGAACTTGGTTATGTGCTACGCTACCTGGAAGATTTTTTAAACAAGAAAAAAGGCTCGCAGGGATGAGGTATTCGTGAGAGCCTTTTTTCTAGCTCGCCTGTGCTCTTGGCTTGATCTTCTCCCCTTTATTTTTTCGTTTCCGTTGGTGTTGGGGGCGCGAAGGCTGAGATTTCTACTGATAGCAAGCACCGTGGATTCGGCTTGGGACCAATCTCGTTTTCGTATAATAATTAGAAGATAGCAGCCCGGGCCTCTTTGATTATCTAGGCTAGTGGTCTGGTCCCCGGTTGCCCAAATCGACTGTTCATTCTCTACAAGATGGCTTTCTGGGTCAGACTCTTCTCTTTATGGCTATGGTCGAAAAGAAGACATGCTCTTGAGCTCTTTCTTCCTCTCATGCCGTGGATGGACTCTTATATTGACCCGGGAACCGGGCTTTCATAGTCGCTGGGGCTAGAGTCTTTGACAGTGTCTTTCCATGCTCGTTCAAAAAGTGAAGTGTCAGTAGGTCATTGAAGAAGGTGAACCTATAATATAAATGGCGTATACAATACAAGAGAGAGATCAAATCCAATTCATATCGTCTGAGGATTGTCTTTCGCCTAAGCTAGCTGTATTTTAAGCTTCATGTAGATCCTTCGATCAACCTTCCTTTTATTTCGGCCGCTAGGAAAATGCTGCTCACAACTTTGCTCGTGTCCACTATACACAATTGGCAAGGCCACTTCCTTCTAGAAAGTTTTCTTTTTCCTGACTATCTGTGCCTATGTGTGAAAGCGAGTATGTGAACAGAACATCTTTTTTATATCAAGATTGGCTTGGTGTTCAGTGTACCAACATAGAAGATCGAAAAAAATGCATTGGATGGATGCAGTGTCAGATTTGAGATTCCGTAAGTAACTTAGTGCTTTGGCCTTGGAAAAAGAAAATGAAATACGAACAACCGCGCTGGTCGTAATAGATCGACTTTCATGCTGGAGCAAGAACTAGCATGAAAGTTCCATTTCAGGGAAGGACGACGTACTATGATACTTTCTGTTTTGTCGAGCCCTGCTTTGGTCTCTGGTTTGATGGTTGTACGTGCTAAAAATCCGGTACATTCCGTTTTGTTTCCCATCCCAGTCTTTCGCAATACTTCCGGTTTACTTCTTTTCTTAGGTCTCGACTTTTTCGCTATGATCTTCCCAGTAGTTCATATAGGAGCTATAGCCGTTTCATTCCTATTCGTTGTTATGATGTTCAATATTCAAATAGCGGAGATTCACGAAGAAGTATTGCGCTATTTACCAGTGAGTGGTATTATTGGACTGATCTTTTGGTGGGAAATGTTCTTCATTTTAGATAATGAAAGCATTCCATTACTACCAACCCAAAGAAATACGACCTCTCTGAGATATACGGTTTATGCCGAAAAGGTACGAAGTTGGACTAATTTGGAAACATTGGGCAATTTACTTTATACCTACTATTTCGTCTGGTTTTTGGTTCCTAGTCTTATTTTATTAGTAGCCATGATTGGGGCTATAGTACTAACTATGCATAGGACTACTAAGGTGAAAAGACAGGATGTATTCCGACGAAATGCTATTGATTCTAGGAGGACTATAATGAGGAGGACGACAGACCCACTCACGATCGACTAAAGAAAAGGAAAGTCGCTTGATATTGGTTCAAATCCAATTCGTGAGCACATGGGCAATTGTTGCACCGTGGACATGGGGCCTTATAGGCTTCCGCCTACCCTATAATATAAACTGGGTGGGTCTCTATTCTATGTAGGGTATGGTAGTGAGAGGATGTTGTCTTCCGTCTAGCATCTAAATCTCACCTTTGCCCTCGCTAACTCCTATCATCAAGTACTATTAGAGGGGGCCCCTCTTCCTTAGGGGTCGCAATGTCAATTCCCTTGATCAACGGCCATATTTTTAGCACACTGGACTTACCGCGGCCTTATGCCTCCGAAAAGGTACTATTCTATAGTATAATAGTTCGCCAGCAAGGCATTTTCCGAAACAGGCAGGGCTAGATCCTCTTTTAAAGGAAGAATCAAGGAGCACCTACTGGTAGTGGTGAATACTGAGAACATGAATTCCCTTAGCGCGTTGGATCATCGAAAAATGGATAAATTCCTATCTCTGGTAAGACCACCCATGAGGGTTCATCAACTCATTTCTCGATCAGATATTGGTCACAAAAAGTACAATTTGAACTTGTCACCAGCCTCATCTGGCTTTTCTAGCTTCACAGCTGATCCCTCACCAGATGCTTAGTCAGAGCCATTCTCGTTGTGCTTTGATAGACTACTCAGAGAGACTCTTTAGGAGAAACCTTCTCCGCTTCGGCTTGCCCCTGGAAGCTCTATTTTGATACCTTAGCGGACTACTTGTTTGAAGCTTTCAATATCTTGTTCTCAATGACCGGATCTCGCACTTCCTTCCCCACCCACCTACCCTCTTTACCAGGTTTTTGCCCTCAAATTCAATGAGACAAGTCCCTTCTTCGCTATGCGAGACTGGCAACAAACAAGGCTTGTTGCCTTTTAGTAGTCAGGAAATGAGACCTCGTCAACTACTTAGTCTTCTGGACAAAGAGAAAGCACAACAACCTTGATCTGCGGCTTTGAACCGATTGGGGGGAGTTCTAACGATCGTAGCGTAGGCCAAGCTGGGAACTCAATGAGACTTTCCAGCTAGGGATGGTAGGTTTAGCCCCTATCTCTCCTCCTTAAGAGCCCTTAACGCATTTCATAACTGAATGAGCTTCCCCGGAGTCAAAGTCCGTGGACTACAACGCTCAGTTTTGAGCCTCGACCGGCACAGCAGGTCACGTTTCCATGTGAAATAGGCACTCCGTCCGTCAAAAGAGTTTACTACTCCGCTGATCAATCCAACGCAATAATCCCGACTAGGCATCAGGCTCGATTCGGGATCACTAATCACTAACAGAATCGGAAAGAAAGTGAGTTTCCTTACTAAAAACAAAGAAAGTCGGGTAGAGGATACCTTCCTTGAAAGGAAATGGGATTCGTATTCTTAACCTAAGGATACCGAAAGAAAGACAACAAGACTTTCCGCCTGAAAAGAAGAAGCTTGCTCTTCCGACCCAACCGGCTTTTGCGTGCTATTCCTTCCGCCCTGGTTCAGGGCTAGTTTAAATAAAGCACTAGCCCGAGGCTTACGTAGTGAAAAAGGGCTTTAGCGGCTCTTCTCCTCAACCTGTTCAATTGGAGCTAGCTATAGAGCGCACTTTTTCTATGCTTTATTTACTTACTATAGAGGCGGGGTTCCCCCTCAACAACTTGACCCTACCTACCAAGAGATGTACTACTTACTCTCCAGCCGGTCCTGCTTCGGCCACTTCTTCGAACGATTATGAAAGAGTTTGAAGGCCTTCTCATAGCCTTTGAATCGGAAGCCCTAGACCATACCAACTCGCTTTGGACCACTTCTCCCACTAGACGGGACATCCTTGAAGCCAAAAAGGCTGTGAAAACACTTTTGAGATTGAAATCTCAGTTTAGGAAGGTACCTTAGCCTTCATGCCCTCGATCAAACTATCAACTGACCGACTGGATGGACTAACAGAAAAAGAGTAGCCTACGCTGGCTGGACCACTGGACATACCTACATACGGACTGCAGACAGACAGATACGAATTCTGCCCTACGGCTATTACACATGACCTGAGGAAGGAAGAAAGGAAACTCGGTCCTTAAGTATTAGGCTGATCGGCGGATAGGATTGACTCGCGGACTGAATGGAAGTGCGATTGTAACTGCTTTACCGGCTCAAGTAATCATTCCAAGCCCTGGAAGTCTTCCTACCAGTCTTATCTTATTCTATTCCGGTAGTCCCTAAAGTGGTAAGGTATCATAAGAGAGATGCCAAAGATGAAAGGAAGGAGAGGGCATCCAAGCCTATTCCATCTAGTCCGTAATCCGTAGCACGTAACCCCTATGCCGGTCCTGTAGAGCGAGTTCCTTTTGTTTGAGTCTGTGAAACTCCGTGAAGCAAGGACGCTTTTATCTTTTAGCGAGTGTTAAGTTCCTGGCCTTGTTGTGTCACGAAGGCTCGAAAACATTTGATTCTTGCTTTATTTCTTTCTTCCGCGGATTTTCTTTCTTGCTTGGCGAATTGCCTTTTTTAGTAATTTGTGTTGTAATCGAAAGGAAGAATTTTTCTTTGATACCCCTCAGGGGATGTCTTCGCTCGTTTAACCTTACTTCTATTTCCCTCTATCCCGCCAGCCAGCCTACAAAACTACCTTCATTACTGAAAGGGGTTTTTAGAACTTCATTTGAGGATGGTGGTGCATCCCTTGAGCGCTCCATCAAGCAGTTCTTTCCGGCTCCTGTAGAAGATGACATTTAGTGCTCGCCCGTCCACGGGCACCTCTTCGAGTTAATAACCAAATCCTCGTCTTAGAGCTAGAGCTATGGAGTGTGAAAGAGAAAGTATAGTTGGTTCTTGGAGTT